TAAATACGGATATCCCCAATAGGTCGAAACTCATTGCCCATGGATAAAGAAAAACGGTTTCAACATCGAAGACAACAAAAACTAGAGCGAACATATAATAACGGATTCGAAATTGTAACCAAGCATCGCCCATTGGTTCTATACCTGATTCATAACCCGAAAGTTTCTCTGGCCCTTTGCTAATAGGGGATAAAAGACTGGAAATTAAAAATGCCAAAATGGGAATAAAACTTGATATTATCAGAAATGCCCAAAAAACATCATATTCGTAAAGCAGAAACATAGACATACTCCTATAAATGTGGAAAATAAACTCGATTAGTCGAGTCGAATTGGAATTAATTGTCAACTCATCCATAACCGTTTATTAAAAATAACGATTTTTTTTGATTCAAGTGCCTATAGTTTTGTTTCTTTGCTGTGGTACATGTATCATTTCAAGATTCATTGACTCGAATTGTTCCATTCTATTTACTTCAATTTCCTTTCGATATCAATATGGTGTAAATAAAAGTGTAAATAAATAGATATTTCCCTTATACCTTATACAAATAAGACTCCCCTTTTGCCCTTTCACCTCGCTTTCGATTCTCTATACCAAAAAGGAATTCAAAATAGAATTCTCGTTTTTTGTTTAGAAGTTCTAAATTCTATTAGAAATTGAATATTAAAGAAATTCAAATGTCTTTTTTTTTCGAATTTTTTTTATTAGTATTTTTTTTTATTAGAATAAAGTTTATTAGAATAAAGAAATTAGAATACATAATAGATTATTAGAAGCTTATTCAATTGAATATAAATTCCATTTTCATATTAATGAAATTTGGGCAAGAAAAGACTACTTACTTTATTTTGTGCTTCACCAGTTAAGGTATACTAAGAAAGGCCTATTTGACAATGTTAATAAGGAAAGTCATCAAAGATCCTTTCAAACTACACGGCTTGCGCATAAATTTAGTAAGTCGTTATTAACCCTACGTAATTTAGTAGCGGATTCCGTTTTGGTTGGGTTAAGTTGGAATTTTGTTTTTAACCGGATTCATGTCATGATTTTGACTCCAAAAATTCATTAGGCTTAGTCGAGTACCCCCCCAAAAAAAAACGGAAATAATAACTGGGCGTAAATCGATATGTTGAAAGACAAAATGAAAGGCCTATGAGATAGAAATAGTGAATCGTAAATTCAAAAATTTAATAGAATAAAATAAATTAAATAGAAAATTGAGTTCAGGTTTGAATTCCATAGATAATATGGATAGTATTGTCTATAATGATAGACAAATGAAAGGCTTCCTGAAGCTTTTTTTTATTCATCCATTTGGTGAAAATGAGTTAGTCGAACTTGAAAATTCACTCATTGAAATTGAAAATAAGTAAACAATGGAATTTGAGTCCTTGAATGATACCAATCAAATCAAGCACTAACTCCCATTTCTTTTTCTTATTAAATTAATCGATCAACTTGTTACTTGCTATTGAAGATTTCTTTTGGACTCGAAAATTTTCGAAAAAAAAAATTCGACATATTTTATTTATTATTATATTATTATGATTATGAGAATCAATCTTACTGCTTCTGGTCTTAGAGTTTCCATTATTATGAAAATCCATCCTACTGCTTCTGGTCCTGAAGTTTCCGCACTTGAAAAAGCGAACCTAGGGCATATCGCTCAAATCATTGGCCCAGTGCTAGATGTAGCTTTTCCTCCGGGGAAGATGCCTAATATTTACAACGCTTTGGTAATTAAGGGTCGAGATAGTATCGGCCAACAAAGTAATGTAACTTGTGAAGTACAGCAATTATTAGGAAATAATCGAGTTCGAGCTGTAGCTATGAGTGCTACAGAGGGGTTAACGCGAGGAATGGAAGTGATTGACACAGGAGCTCCTCTAAGTGTTCCAGTCGGCGGGGCAACTCTAGGCCGAATTTTCAATGTGCTTGGAGAACCCATTGACGAATTAGGTCCTGTAGATACTCGCACAACATCCCCTATTCATAGATCTGCGCCTGCCTTTATACAGTTAGATACAAAATTATCTATTTTTGAAACAGGAATTAAAGTCGTAGATCTTTTAGCCCCTTATCGCCGTGGAGGAAAAATCGGACTTTTCGGAGGAGCTGGGGTAGGTAAAACAGTACTCATTATGGAATTAATCAACAATATTGCGAAAGCTCATGGGGGTGTATCCGTATTTGGCGGAGTAGGTGAACGTACTCGTGAAGGAAATGATCTTTACATGGAAATGAAAGAATCTGGAGTAATTAATGAAAAAAATATTACAGAATCAAAAGTTGCCCTAGTCTATGGTCAGATGAATGAACCGCCGGGAGCTCGTATGAGAGTTGGTTTGACCGCCTTATCTATGGCGGAATATTTCCGAGATGTTAATAAACAAGACGTACTTCTATTTATCGACAATATCTTCCGTTTCGTCCAAGCAGGGTCTGAAGTATCCGCCTTATTGGGTAGAATGCCTTCTGCTGTGGGTTATCAACCCA